ATAAAAAAAGAATATGATATTTAAAAATATCAATTTAAAAATATAAAATAGAAATATTAATATGCTTAGTTAGCTAAAAAAGCAAGATATACAAATGAATAATAGACATTTTGAAAATTTTATTATTCGCGAGGAGCTGGATGAGAAGAAACTCTCATGTCCAATTCTGTAGTAGAGATGGAATTCAGAACCAACCATCAACTATAACCCCAAAAGAACCAGATTCCGTAAACAACATAGAGGAAGAATGAAGGGAATATCTTATCGAGGTAATCATATTTCTTTCGGTAAATACGCTCTTCAGGCACTTGAACCTGCTTGGATCACGTCTAGACAAATAGAAGCAGGTCGACGAGCAATGACACGAAATGCACGCCGCGGTGGAAAAATATGGGTACGTATATTTCCAGACAAACCGGTTACAGTAAGACCCGCAGAAACACGTATGGGTTCGGGGAAAGGATCCCCTGAATATTGGGTAGCTGTTGTTAAACCAGGTCGAATACTTTATGAAATGGGTGGAGTAACAGAAAATATAGCCAGAAGGGCGATTTCAATAGCATCGTCCAAAATGCCTATACGAACTCAATTCATTATTTCGGGATAAAAAGAATCAAAAGAAAAGGGTCTTGGGGATAAAAAAACAATAACAGGTGCCGGTTTATTTCTTTGGACAAACAATATTTCTTTTTTTTTTTTTTTTTTCTTCACTCTTTGCTTTGCATTGAAAGAATAGATTATAAAAAAATGATATGATTCAACCCCAGACCCTTTTGAATGTAGCGGATAACAGCGGGGCTCGAGAATTGATGTGTATTCGAATCATAGGAGCTAGCAATCGTCGATATGCTCATATCGGTGACGTTATTGTTGCTGTGATCAAAGACGCAGTGCCAAATATGCCCCTAGCAAGATCAGAGGTGGTCAGAGCTGTAATTGTACGTACTTGTAAAGAACTCAAACGCGATAACGGTATGATAATACGATATGATGACAATGCTGCGGTTGTCATTGACCAAGAAGGAAACCCCAAAGGAACTCGAATTTTTGGTGCAATTGCCCGGGAATTGAGACAGTTAAATTTTACTAAAATAGTTTCATTAGCTCCGGAGGTATTGTAAGGTCTTCTAAAATAAGATAATACCATTGGTTATAGTAAAGTATTTGAAAGAAAGAGATTAAGAAATATATTCAGAATTTTTAGTAGATTGTGTCGCACGCATATGCCTTTAATTTAAATTTAAATTCATAAACAAATAAGTAAAAAAAAAACATGTTGATTATATAAAAATTGGGTAGCACCAAGAAATTTAATTCACCATGGGTAGGGATATTATTGCTGACATAATAACTTCTATACGAAATGCTGATATGGATAGAAAAAGGGTGGTTCGAATAGCATATACTAATATCACTGAAAATATTGTTAAAATACTTTTACGAGAAGGTTTTATCGAAAACGTGAGAAAACATAAAGAAACCAAAAAATCTTTTTTGGTTTTAACCCTACGGCATAGAAGGAATAGGAAAAGGTATTATATAAATTTTTTAAATTTAAAACGGATCAGCCGGCCTGGTCTCCGAATCTATTCGAACTACCAACGAATTCCTAGAATTTTAGGTGGGATGGGAATTGTAATTATTTCTACTTCTCGAGGTATAATGACAGACCGAGAGGCTCGACTAGAACGAATTGGTGGAGAAGTTTTGTGTTATATATGGTAATCCTTCTAATATACGAATTGGGTCCGAAACTTCTTATTTGTGAAAACAAAAAGAAAAGGGGCGGGTTGTCTAATATCGTTCCTCCTCCATCAATTGATACTTCAAGGAGGCTTTACCTGGAATGAAAGAACAAAAATGGATTCATGAAGGTTTAATTACTGAATCCCTTCCCAACGGTATGTTCCGGATTCGCTTAGATAATCAAGATATGATTCTAGGTTATGTTTCGGGAAAGATCCGACGTAGTTTTATACGGATACTACCAGGCGATAGAGTTAAAATTGAAGTAAGTCGTTATGATTCAACCAGAGGACGTATAATTTATCGACTTCGCAATAAGGATTCGAAAGATTAGGTGTTTTTATCAACTTCAACATTCCTTTCGTGAGAAGATGATTCGAGATAAAAAATTCCAAGAAACCTATTTTCTTCCAAAAAATAGATTCAGAATTAAAATGAGGAATGCCCAATATGAAAATAAGAGCTTCTGTTCGTAAAATTTGTGAAAAATGTCGACTAATTCGTAGGCGGGGACGAATTATAGTAATTTGTTCCAACCCGAGACATAAACAAAGACAAGGATAATCAGACTTGTTAAAACACCCGATGTAAAAGTAAAAAGGGTAAAAAAAGGGAGGGGTCCTTTTTGACACGAAATGGATATATCCATATATCTCTGACTCATATTTATGAGATGAAAAAATGGCAAAAACTATACCGAGAATTGGTTCACGTAAGAATGGACGTATTGGTTCACGTAAGAATACACGGAGAA